CGGTGGATTTACACAGTTTCATTAATGCAAATTGTTTGATGTAGTTAGTACTCAGGTTGTTCGACGCTCAAGAATTCTTATTTAGGCAGTTCATATCATCCCATACATAGTGTTTTGATCTAAGATTGCAATTCTTCCATGTTTCCGCAGTAGCATATTGTTCCATGGAGCTAGGGTCCAAAATAGGAATCAACAAGTGTTTCCACGACTCTACCGCCCGGCCAATCCTGTTCCACTGAATCCCCTCCCTTTTTCATGGCCACAAACAATGTCTTTGTCATTTGATCCAGGAGCCTTCCGTTAGATAGGAACAGCTTTGCTAAATACTGAGAACTCTCGGATAGAGTATTAGAATGAAAAGACCATTAATTATATAAGGAAGAACCCAGGGTTCTAGCCCATTCCCATTCCTAAATCAATAATTCGTAGTGCTTTTGCCTTTCTTGCGTACTCCTGGTGAACCAGTTGCTAGCCATATGTTTAGGAGGCTTTTTTCTCCAGGTACTGGTACTAAGCCGCTTTGCCATCTCTTCATCTTCATCTGCAAAGAATTCTCGACGTGAAAACACAGAGACAAAGGCCTGATCTTTGAATAGGAAAAAGAATGGATCCGAAGGGTCCCAAATCAATTGGCTTATTCGAAAAAAGCCCTCTTCTTTGAAAGATATATCTCGTGTCTGGTACTGCATTGTTCCACTCTGCAAGAAGTCCGAATCAGTCTCTTGCACCTCCTCCTTTTTATGATAAATATACCAGAAATAATTCGAATAAATAGCAATCTCTGACAACTCATCCTCTTTAATCTGCTTGGACCCGCTCCAATACCCATAGGAAAATCCCCAGTCATATTCAGCGTACCTGTCCCTGCAATCAAATAGATTGTCCCAAGGGCCCCATATTCTAGGAGCCCAAGTTATGCTATTGAAAATTTGTTCCTCTAGCAGTTCCGGTTTGACCATTCCGTTCCCTTTTTCAAACTCCACTTCTTTTCATATAGCAATCCCTAATCAAAGAGAGAACAATATCCATTTCAAAACATTTCTAACGGATTCCTTGGTTCGGACCGACGAAGTAATGGCACTCGATTATTATCAACCCGAGTGCAATCTTTTTCTGTCGGTAAGGATTGCACCAGAGCACCTTCTACTTCTAATAGGCCATGAACTATAGATAGAGAAGAATCATTCTGAGCGAGTCCATAAGAAGCGACCCACTTTTTCATCGGTTCCGGGGGAAGACCAAAGATCTTGCGCGACTGGTCCGCCACTCAAAAGAGAAAGAAGTCTCGTTAATCTCTTCATGCTCGTTCCAAGTTCGAAGTACCGTTTGGCCAAAGAAAAAGCCGCTTCCTGGCACGATTGCCTCTTTATATAGATAGATATAGGATCTATGGGGTTATTACTTAGAAGTCTATTTTGTACAAGATCCCCTCCTATCTGATAGAAAAGGGTCCCATGATCCCGAGCCGGTCTTATCTTGGCTCGCAAACCCCAAGTTTGTCTATGAAGAGCTAATCTAATTGTATTAGTTTCTATAATGGATTTCTTATGTGGAATACTAATGGATAGGGCCTCGTTGCTAAGTGCTACAAGATCTAGTGCACTGGAACTCGTGGTTATGGACCCGAATCCTTTAGTATGGAACATTGTCTTTTCCAAGTAAAAACCCCTAGTATATGAAAGAATGAAAAGGTGCTTTCGTTCTTGTGGAATAAGAAGCCCTCGTACCTTAATGAAAGGAAAATAGGAATTTTTCGTTAGGTATTTGACCAAATAGGATCGTCCAGTTCCTATAGAACCTATCACTAAAATACCCGATAGGGCTAAGCGGAACGAAAAGGGTTTTCCATGAGATGGTAAATGAAAACGATTAGCCCCACACGAGGTTTGGGAATAAGTGATTGTCTGATAATGAGCAAGGAATATACGTCTTTCTGCTAAAGAGGAGAGGATCCATTAAACTCATAATTCATTAGATCCTTGTTAGCAATGTCAACTAGGTATCATAAGTAAATGGATCCCGGTTGTTCAATCCTTTGATAACCAAGGTCATTCTTTGCTAAAGAGAAATGATCACTATGGGTCAGACTCAATAGAATTGGATCCATTCCAAATAGCGAGAATTAGGATTCTTGATCCCTCTCAATCTCTCTTTCAATTCGAGGATCCAGAGAGGTGTTTTCATAGTCATCTCCGAATATTTGCCATCTCCGAATATTTTCTCATTTTTCTATGATATGTCTTTCTATATGAAAATTGGTTATTTACGATGTACGATGATCCCTGTTAAGCATCCATGGCTGAATGGTTAAAGCGCCCAACTCATAATTGGTAAATTTGCGGGTTCAATTCCTGCTGGATGCACGCGAACGGGAACGTTCCATAAGTCTATTGGAACTGGCTCTCTATCTATGGAATCTCATCCATCATCCATACATAACGAATTGGTATGGTATATTCATACCATAACATAAGAACAATAAGAACTCGAATTCTTATCGATACTGGAACTCAGAGCATAGGAGGGAAAGTCGATTTATGGATGGAATCAAATACGCAGTATTTACAGAAAAGAGTCTTCGTTTATTGGGAAAGAATCAATATACTTCTAATGTTGAATCGGGATTCACTAAGACAGAAATAAAGAATTGGGTCGAACTCTTCTTTGGTGTTAAGGTAGTAGCTGTGAATAGCCATCGACTACCCGGAAAGGGTAGAAGAATGGGACCTATTCTGGGACATACAATGCATTACAGACGTATGATCATTACCCTTCAACCGGGTTATTCTATTCCACTTCTAGATAGAGAAACGAACTAAAGGAGAATACTTAATAATACGGCGAAACATTTATACAAAACACCTATCCCGAGCACACGCAAGGGAACCGTAGACAGGCAAGTGAAATCCAATCCACGAAATAAATTGATCCATGGACGGCACCGTTGTGGTAAAGGTCGTAATGCCAGAGGAATCATTACCGCAAGGCATAGAGGGGGAGGTCATAAGCGCCTATACCGTAAAATCGATTTTCGACGGAATCAAAAAGACATATCTGGTAGAATCGTAACCATAGAATACGACCCTAATCGAAATGCATACATTTGTCTCATACACTATGGGGATGGTGAGAAGAGATATATTTTACATCCCAGAGGGGCTATAATTGGAGATACTATTGTTTCTGGTACAAAAGTTCCTATATCAATGGGAAATGCCCTACCTTTGAGTGCGGTTTGAACTATTGATTTACGTAATTGGAAGTAACCAATTAGGTTTACGACGAAACCTAGAAATCGATCACTGATCCAATTTGACTACCTCTACGGGATAGACCTCAACAGAAAACTGTTGAGTAACGGCAGCAAGTGATTGAGTTCAGTAGTTCCTCATAGAAAATTATTGACTCTAGAGATATGGTAATATGGAGAAGACTAAATTGTTTGAAGCACGCACAGAACCGGAAGCGCCCCTTGTTTCAAAGAGAGGAGGACGGGTTATTCACATTTAATTTGATGGTCAGAGGCGAATTGAAAGCTAAGCAGTGGTAATTAAGACCCCCGGGTTAAAATAGGGATGTCTCCTACGTTACCCATAATATGTGTAAGTATCGACGTAATTTCATAGAGTCATTCGATCTGAATGCTACATGAAGAACATAAGCCAGATGACGGAACGCGGAGACCTAGGATGTAGAAGATCATAACATGAGCGATTCGGCAGATTTGGATTCCTTTTCTATATATCCACTCATGTGGTACTTCATCATACGATTCATATAAGATCCATCTGTCTAGAGATCGTCATATACATCTAGAAAGCCGTATGCTTTGGAAGAAGCTTGTACAGTTTGGGAAGGGGTTTTTTGAGAAAAAAGAAGAATCTACTTCAACCGATATGCCCTTAGGCACGGCCATACATAACATAGAAATCACACGTGGAAGGGGTGGGCAATTAGCTAGAGCAGCAGGTGCTGTAGCGAAACTGATTGCAAAAGAGGGTAAATTGGCCACTTTAAGATTACCATCTGGGGAGGTCCGTTTGGTATCCCAAAACTGCTTAGCAACAGTCGGACAAGTGGGTAATGTTGGGGTGAACCAAAAAAGTTTGGGTAGAGCCGGATCTAAGTGTTGGCTAGGTAAACGCCCCGTAGTAAGAGGGGTAGTTATGAACCCTGTGGACCACCCCCATGGGGGCGGTGAAGGGAAAGCCCCCATTGGTAGAAAAAAACCCACAACCCCTTGGGGTTATCCTGCGCTTGGAAGAAGAACTAGGAAAAGGAAAAAATATAGTGATAGTTTTATTCTTCGTCGCCGTAAGTAAATACGTAACTAGGAATATGGAAAATTGCATTTTTGGAATTTGCAATAATGCGATGGGCGAACGACGGGAATTGAACCCGCGCATGGTGGATTCACAATCCACTGCCTTGATCCACTTGGCTACATCCGCCCCTTATCCAGCTAAAGGATTTTCTCTTTTTTCCATTCATCATTATTCTATTTATTCTGACCTCCATACCTCGATCGAGATAGTGGGCATAGGATGCCACTCTTTAAAATGAAAAAAGGAGTAATCAGCTGTGACACCAAAAAAAACGAATCCTTTTGTAGCTCGTCATTTGTTGGCAAAAATCGAAAAGGTCAACATGAAGGAGGAGAAAGAAATAATAGTAACGTGGTCCCGGGCATCTAGCATTCTACCCGCAATGGTTGGCCATACAATCGCCATTCATAATGGAAAGGAACATATACCTATTTACATAACAAATCCTATGGTAGGTCGCAAATTGGGGGAATTCGTGCCTACTCGGCATTTCACGAGTTATGAAAGTGCAAGAAAGGATACTAAATCTCGTCGTTAACTGAATTCAGAATAGAAAGATTCAGAATAAACAAAATTTATAGGATTCAAATAAAGTAAAGGTGGGCAAGTAATAACCTTATTTATGACAAGTTTCAAATTGGTAAAGTATACCCCTAGGATAAAGAAGAAGAAGAACGGGCTAAGGAAACTTGCAAGAAAAGTTCCAACCGATCGTCTACTTAAATTCGAACGGGTTTTCAAAGCACAAAAGCGCATAAATATGTCCGTTTTCAAAGCACAAAGAGTTCTTGATGAGATTCGCTGGCGTTACTACGAGGAAACCGTTATGATACTGAACCTCATGCCTTATCGAGCATCTTATCCCATCTTAAAGTTGGTTTATTCGGCAGCAGCAAATGCTACTCATTATAGGGATTTCGACAAAGCTAGTTTGTTCATCACTAAAGCCGAAGTCAGTAGGAGTACTATTATGAAAAAATTCAGACCTCGAGCTCGAGGACGTAGTTATTCTATAAAAAAAACCATGTGTCATATAACAATTGTACTAAATATAGTAAAGAAATCTAAATAATCTTTAGATCAATCCAAGATTTCGATTCCCAATAAAAAAAAAAAAAGAAATAGAATAGAAAAATATGGGACAAAAAATAAATCCACTCGGTTTCAGACTTGGTACAACCCAAAATCACCATTCCTTTTGGTTCGCACAACCAAAAAATTATTCTGAAGGTCTACAGGAGGATAAAAAAATACGGAATTGTATCAAGAACTATATACAAAAGAATAGGAAAAAAAGCTTAAATAGAAAAATAGAATCAGACTCAAGTTCTGAAGTAATTACACATATAGAAATTCAAAAAGAAATCGATACAATCCACGTCATAATCCATATTGGATTCCCCAATTTATTAAAGAAAAAGGGAGCAATCGAAGAATTAGAGAAAGATCTCCAAAAAGAAGTTAATTCTGTAAACCAGAGACTTAATATTGCTATCGAAAAGGTTAAAGAACCTTATAGACAACCTAATATTCTTGCAGAATATATAGCTTTCCAATTAAAAAATAGAGTTTCATTCCGAAAAGCAATGAAAAAAGCCATTGAATTAACTAAAAAAGCAGACATAAAGGGAGTAAAAATTAAAATTGCGGGTCGTTTAGCAGGGAAAGAAATTGCACGTGCCGAATGCATCAAAAAGGGCAGACTGCCCCTCCAAACAATTCGCGCTAAAATTGATTATTGCTGCTATCCAATTCGAACTATCTATGGAGTATTAGGTGTAAAAATTTGGATATTCGTAGAAGAAGAATAACTAACGCCGTCTTCCCATTCTACCCTGTGATAGAATAAAAAAGACAAGAACCCCATTTTTCTAAAAATCCCTAAAAAAAAAGAAGAAATTATACCTCTTTCTATAAGATTTAATGAAAATGGATAAATCTTTTAATATAATTGCTATGCTTAGTGTGTGACTCGTTAGTTTTTTCTTTAGGGTCAAAAATGGAGATTCAAAAAAAAAAAAAAATTGGCCGAACCCTACTAAAAATAGAAAAAAACTTAGTAATTATAGAAAATTAACTAATAACCAACCTATTGCTTCGTATTGTCGAGATCCTAACTAAGAAACAGTCACTATGTGAATAAATACATCTATAAAAAATGAGTGGATCTATCATATAGTTGTAGCAACTGCATTTTTTTCTCTACAAAAGAAACCAGATTCTAGGCTGTGAAGCAAAACTAAAGGGATGTGGATAAAAGGAGGGATGATAGATAGAAGGAAGAAGAATAAGAAAGATATAGGATTCCAATGTGTATGGTCTATGAATTACATCATAAAAAAAAGCAATGTGATAAAGCATCAATATAATAATAAAAAAAAAAACAAAAAGAGAGAATTCGAAATCGTAACTTTTGAAACAACAAATCAAAATTTAAAGAAATAAAAAGGAGCAGCCCGCGTTAATAAAACTGAGAAAATTGACTCGGAAAGAAATTTTTTGAAAGCTCCATTGCAGGATTCAAACCTAACCATTAAAAGAGAAGCTGTGGGAACGACAAAACCTATGACGGCATCGGATTTTATTGAAAAGAATCCTAACACTTCATTGGGTGGGATGGCGGAACAAACCAAAAAAATTGCTTTATTTGATAAGGCTCTAAATTAACAAATAAGACAGGAAAGAGTAAATATTCGCCCGCGAAATCCTTATTGGATTAGAATACTTTACCACGATTCAATAAGAATAAAAATAAGGAGATTCAAAAAAAAGAAAGATTCTATTTTATAGAAATATAGAGTTTAAATATATTCTAGATCTTCTTTCTTGACTATATATTTTTCTATTTTAAGAAAGTAAAAATAAAAAAACCTCATTTTTTCTATTATATATTGATGTGTATCTATCCATAATATTCAAAAATATTATGGAATTAGAGAAATTCGCATGCTTTCTCATTTAATTCGCGAGGAGCTGGATGAGAAGAAACTCTCATGTCCAGTTTTGCAGTAGAGATGGAACTAAGAAAGAACCATCGACTATAACCCCAAAAGAACTCGATTTCGTAAACAACATAGAGGAAGAATGAAGGGAAAATCCTGCCGAGGCAATCGTATTTGTTTTGGTAGATATGCTCTTCAAGTACTTGAACCCGCTTGGATCACCGCGAGACAGATAGAAGCAGGACGAAGAGCAATGACACGATATGCACGTCGTGGTGGAAAAATATGGGTGCGTATATTTCCCGACAAACCGGTTACAATAAGACCCACAGAAACACGTATGGGCTCGGGAAAGGGATCCCCCGAATATTGGGTAGCCGTTGTTAAACCAGGTCGAATACTTTATGAAATGAGCGGAGTATCCGAAACTGTAGCTAGAGCAGCTATAGAGATAGCTGCCAGTAAAATGCCCATACGAAGTCAATTTCTTCGATTAGAGATATAGAACCCCAAAAAGGAGTATTGAAGATAAAAAACCCCCGGTTTTTCTTTCTGGAAAGACAATATTTCTTTCATCCTTTTGCATTGAAATAACAAATTGAAATCAAAATAATATGATTCAACCTCAGACCCTTTTAAATGTAGCAGATAACAGTGGAGCTAGAAAATTGATGTGTATTCGAGTCATAGGAGCCGCTGGTAATCAGCGATATGCTCGTATTGGTGATGTTATTGTTGCTGTAATCAAAGACGCAGTGCCCCAAATGCCTCTAGAAAGATCCGAAGTAATTCGAGCTGTAATTGTACGTACATGTAAAGAATTCAAATGCGAAGATGGTCTAATAATACGCTATGATGACAATGCAGCAGTTATCATTGATCAAAAAGGAAATCCAAAAGGAACTCGAGTTTTTGGCGCGATTGCCGAAGAATTGAGAGAATTGAATTTTACTAAAATAGTTTCATTAGCTCCTGAAGTATTATAAACACTAGTAGACGAGATATAGATTAAAGAAAAAATTTAGTAGATTGTGTCTCACGTATATGCGTTAAAATCCTAAATTAAAAGAAAAAGGAAAACATGTTGATTATAGAAAAATTAGGAGGAACCTAGAATTAGAGTCTTATGGGCAAGGACACTATTGCTGATTTACTAACCTCTATAAGAAACGCAGACATGAATAAAAAAGGAACTGTTCGAGTAATATCCACAAATATTACCGAAAACATTGTTAAAATACTTCTACGAGAGGGTTTTATTGAAAGTGTTCGGAAACATCAGGAAAGTAACAGATATTTCTTGGTTTTAACTTTGCGACATCAAAAGAGAAAGACTAGAAAGGGAATATATAGAACTAGAACCTTTTTAAAGCGTATCAGCCGACCTGGCTTACGAATTTATGCCAACTATCAAGGAATTCCTAAGGTTTTGGGCGGAATGGGAATTGCTATTCTTTCTACCTCTCGAGGTATAATGACAGATCGAGAAGCTCGACTAAACAGAATTGGGGGAGAAGTCTTATGTTATATATGGTAATGGCCCCACCTATAGTATCCGAATTCTATCTCGAACTTCCTATTTTGAAAATAAAAATAGAAAAATAGGAGAAAAAAATATGACAGAAAAAAAAAATAGGAGAGAAAAAAAAAACCCGAGAGAAGCAAAAGTCACTTTCGAAGGTTTAGTTACGGAAGCCCTACCCAACGGAATGTTCCGCGTTCGCCTAGAGAATGACACCACCATCCTGGGCTATATTTCAGGAAAGATCCGGTCTAGCTCTATACGAATACTGATGGGGGATAGGGTCAAAATTGAAGTAAGTCGTTATGATTCCAGCAAGGGGCGTATAATTTATAGACTTCCCCATAAGGATTCGAAGCGTACCGAAGACTCGAAGGATACTGAAGATTTGAAGGATACCAAAGATTCAAATGATTAGGTTTTTCTAGGGTAATAACTTCCAAGTTTCAAAATTTAAGTGAAGAGACTTATTTTTTCCAAAAGAATAGATTCATAGTTATAAGAAAGGAATACCTATATATGAAAATAAGAGCTTCCGTTCGTAAAATTTGTACAAAATGTCGACTGATTCGCAGGCGTGGACGGATTAGAGTCATTTGTTCCAATCCGAAACATAAACAAAGACAGGGGTAATCTTTGGAAAAAGGAGCTTTTCTTTCTAAAAAGTAAAAAAATAAAGTACCCAAGGAAATGTCCAAATTCCAAATAAAAAATAGGAAAGTAAAGGATATATTTTACCTTGAAACGGATATCTTTGTATCTTTTTTTCTTTTTGTTATTTCTAACTCATATTTATGAGATAATAAAATATGACAAAAGCTATACCAAAAATAGGTTCACGTAAGAAAGCGCGTATTGGTTTGCGTAGGAATGCTCGTTTTAGTTTACGGAAGAGTGCACGTAGAATAACAAAAGGAGTTATTCATGTTCAAGCCAGTTTCAACAATACCATTATAACCGTTACAGACCCACAAGGTCGGGTGGTTTTCTGGTCCTCCGCAGGTACTTGTGGATTCAAAAGCTCAAGAAAAGCATCACCCTATGCTGGTCAAAGAACAGCAGTAGATGCTATTCGTACAGTGGGTTTGCAACGAGCAGAAGTTATGGTAAAAGGTGCTGGTAGCGGAAGAGACGCTGCATTACGAGCCATTGCTAAAAGCGGTGTACGGTTAAGTTGTATACGCGATGTAACACCTATGCCGCATAATGGATGTCGACCTCCTAAAAAAAGACGTCTGTAAAAAAATGAAACCGCTTTCAAGAGAAATAAACGATTCAATGATCAAATAATAATACCAGTCTGTTATGGTTCGAGAGGAGGTAACAGGATTCGCCCAAACACTAGAGTGGAAGTGTGTTGAATCAAGAGTAGATAGTAAGCGTCTTTATTATGGTCGTTTCATTCTGTCCCCGCTTAGAAAAGGTCAAGCGGATACTGTCGGTATTGCCTTGCGAAGAGCTTTACTTGGAGAAATAGAAGGAACATGTATCACACGCGCTAAATTTTGGAATGTGCCACACGAATATTCTACAATAGTAGGTATTGAAGAATCCATACAAGAAATTTTACTAAATTTGAAAGAAATTATATTGAGAAGTAATCTCTATGGAGTTAAAGACGCATCAATTTGCGTCAAAGGTCCCAGATACATAACCGCTCAAGATATAATCTTACCGCCTTCCGTAGAAATCGTTGATACGACACAACCTATAGCTAACTTGAGAGAGCCCATTGATTTCTATATTGAGTTACAGATCAAGAGAGATCGCGGATATCATACGGAACTCAGAAAGAACTCTCAAGATGGAAGTTATCCTATAGATGCTGTATCCATGCCTGTTCGAAATGTGAATTATAGTATTTTTTCTTGTGGGAATGGAAATGAAAAACACGAGATACTTTTTCTAGAAATATGGACGAATGGAAGTTTAACTCCTAAAGAAGCGCTTTATGAAGCTTCTCGTAATTTGATTGATTTATTTCTTCCTTTTCTACACGCGGAGGAAGAGGGCGCTAGTTTCGAAGAAAATAAAAACAGGTTTACTCCACCCCTTTTAACCTTTCAAAAAAGAATAACTAATCTAAAGAAAAACAAAAAAGGAATTCCATTGAATTGTATTTTTATTGATCAATTAGAATTGCCTTCCAGAACGTATAATTGTCTCAAAAGGGCCGATATACATACACTATTGGACCTTTTGAGTAAGAATGAAGAAGATCTTATGCGAATTGACAGTTTTCGTATGGAAGATGGAAAACAGATATGGGACACTCTAGAGAAGTTTCTCCCAATTGATTTACCTAAGAACAAGTTCTCGCTTTAAATCCATTGCAATTTTTTCCTCTTCTTCTTTTTTCTTTTTATTTTAACTAAAAAAAAAAAAGAAAGCAATTTTGCATCTTTGGCACAATCTATATTTTCGCGAAATGGATCATAATAAAATAGATTTTAGGTATCTAGGGAAGATTCACTTGGAAGTAACTATTTCCTAGATACCCATCCGGAGGGCTTCGCGGTTGAATGAATCAACTCGAAAAATCCCTAAAAAAGACCTAAAGTTAAGGATTTATCAATGGGTAATGTTGCTCCAATACCTAACCAAAGAGCTACTGCAGTACCGATTAAAAAAACGGTCGTAGCTACTGGGCGACGAAATGGATTTTGGAATTTATTGACATTCTCTAGAAAAGGTACTGTCAATAAACCCGTTGGCACAGAAACCATTAAGAGAACGCCCAATAACTTATTGGGTACTGTACGGAGTATTTGAAATACGGGAAAGAAGTACCACTCGGGTAATATTTCCAGAGGAGTTGCAAACGGATCCGCCGGTTCACCAATCATTGACGGCTCGAGAACCGCTAAACCTACATTACACGCAATAGTACCTAGAATTACTACTGGAAAAATGTATAAAAGATCGTTGGGCCACGCGGGTTCCCCGTAATAATTATGTCCCATCCCTTTAGCTAATTTTGCTCTTAATACAGGATCATTTAAGTCAGGTTTCTTTGTTATTGGGATAGGTGAATTCTTTAGGATCCATCCCCCAAAGGAACCGGACATGAGAATTTTTCATCATCCGGCTCGAGCAAGAATGAAAGAAATAAGACCGTGGAGGATCCACAATAGAATAGGGTATATAATGACTCAATGACTCAAGGTAAGAAAAGCTTTATCAGATTATCTTTTCCGAATTTGCGCCTATAACTACTAGAATCCTATTCTTATGCGTAAATGCTCAATATCCAAGTGGGCTTACAAATTTGATCATGATCAATTGCTTTGTGGATTGTCTCTTGATTAGTTGGTGTTTATCCTCTCAATATCGCAAGTTTCTTACGTCCAAACAAAGTATTTACTTGTTACTAATAAAAAATCTCAAAATTTAGCCTACGTTCTTCCTTAGATCCCTTCTTTTACTCCGATAGTATTGCGGATCGAAATCGATGCAAAGAAAATGAATGCATTTCCATACTATAATAAAAAGTAAGTGTAATAAATATAGAATTGGATCATATCACATGACTTATTCGATTTATACTCTATGGGATCTTACGGAGCCTGCTCATGGATAACATGGTTGGGGTATGATCATAGAAAATATTCTCCTCGAGTGAACCAGCCTATCCTTCCTAGATAGGGGACTTACGTGTTGATTGGATGCGGAGACACCTTTGGTCGTGAATTCTAATGTGGCAGATCTAATTCTCTATCTGCATGGCCAAATTAATAATTCAAGTCACACACTCCCATAATCCGCCTTATTTTCTTTCATAAAATTAACTTCAACTATAACTATTTCTATTGTATCAAAATACTTCGAAGTTGAAGAGAAGTATCCAAATGACATGTCTTATTTTACAATAACCCATGTTTGTAGCAATGAAATACCACAACCTACCCTATATGATATATGAGAATTAGAATTCTCTATGATATGCCTTCCCTATAAAGGACCCGAAATACCTTGCTTACGTATCATTGGAAAGTGCATTAACATAAATACGGCAGTAAGCAGAGGCAGTACAAAGGTATGTAAACTATAAAAACGAGTCAAAGTGGATTGGCCCACACTAGCACTTCCACGTAATAATTCCACTAAAGGGGATCCTATTACTGGAATCGCTTCAGGTACACCTGTCACAATTTTGACTGCCCAATAACCAATTTGATCCCAAGGCAAAGAATAACCAGTTACACCAAATGATGCAGTCAATACAGCCAAAACCACACCAGTGACCCAAGTTAATTCACGGGGTTTTTTAAATCCACCTGTGAGATACACACGAAATACGTGCAGGATCATCATTAGAACCATCATACTTGCTGACCATCGATGAACCGATCGGATTAACCAACCAAAATTTGCCTCCGTCATTATATATTGAACGGAGGAAAAAGCCTCTGTAACGGTTGGTCGGTAGTAAAAAGTCATAGCAAAACCGGTAGCGACTTGTACTAGAAAACAAGTAAGTGTAATTCCCCCTAAACAATAAAATATGTTGACATGAGGAGGAACATATTTACTAGTTATATCATCTGCAATTGCCTGAATCTCAAGACGTTCCTCAAACCAATCATATACTTTATTGAGATAGGTAACTAGCCCGACTCCCCCTCCGAGAACCGTATATGAAAATTTCATCTCGTACGGCTCAAGCAGAAACACACAAATTTTCAACGGATATTAGAAAAAAAAAGGTTCAAAACTTCATCAGCCACGGTATTCGATCGATTTGCCTTGAAGATATGAAATAAGAAAAATCCAGAATTTCTTCTTTGTGATGATAACGCCAAAAAATCTCAAGTTGGCTCATCTCCGTATGTTGATCATTAGGGGCCTCTTGACTTTTCTCTTCCCTATTTTTTATTTATAGCGGTTTTATGATAGAAATTTTCTTGTTGCGATCCTATGAATCAGTTCAATTAAAACCTTAGATTCATACTAGAGCCACGATGATTGAGTCTCAAGCTAAACAAAAGACAAGGGTTCTTCGAATAAGAACCGCTTGATGATCATTTATTGAAAGAGAAAAAAGTGGTCTTTTGGGCAAACAAAATTGGAAGGAAGAAAATTTCTTTTTTTATTAAGAACTACTTGAATTTTTTTTCAGTCTGGTTACGAGGTCTAAATAGTGAGTATGAATCATAGTTCCATTTTTTTTTCTTGATCCACTCTATGTATTTCGTGTTCCAGATACTAGAAATAAATAATATCCGACGAATTAGAATTATCTTGATAGAGATAACAGGCCCTTTCTATGTATTATCAATAGGATCAATTCTAACAAGTCACACACTCATATTCCAGAGATACCAAAACAAAAAAATCCACGGTCGAACTACCAGAATGTATAGAAATGTGGAGCTTAAAGTTTCTTGGATGGAAAAACTATGACTTCATAGTTTTAGTTAGTAGAAACCTAATTCGTTAAAATTCCGTCCAGTAAAACAGAAGAATTATAAATTTCTAAAATGATAGATAGGAATATCGCGAATAAAGCCATTGCGACCCCCATAAAAGGAGTAGTCCCCCAACCCGGAGCTACTTTCCCATATTCCGAATTCAAGGGTTTCAATAAACTACCTGCACCAGTCCGTTTTGGCTTAGGTCTAGAACTATCTTCAACGGTTTGTGTAGCCATAAATTCTATTTAATCATTGGTGTTGACTTTGTATACTATTCCGTTGTAGTTGTAAATACACGATCTTTTCATAGATCCATTGTAATCTTGAAATTCTATAAAAATGGAAACAGCAACTTTAGTCGCCATCTTCATATCTGGTTTACTTGTAAGCTTTACTGGGTATGCCTTATATACCGCGTTTGGGCAACCCTCTCAACAATTAAGAGATCCATTCGAAGAACATGGGGACTAATTGAAGTAAGAAGTCCCCCCTCTGGGGGACTTCTTACTTCAATGAAATAATTTATTTCCTTCAATTAAATTATTTCATTTTTTAGTCGGAACCTTAGGTGGTTCTCGGAAGAAGATAGCGAAAAAAATTATCCCTAAAGTCGAAACTAAAAGGAACGTATAAACCAATGCTTCCATAGATTCGATCCTGGTTTATTTACAGTTATAACTTCCACACCTATTCACTTATCATTTGGGATCATTTCCCATATAAAAAAAGAAAAAGAGTCAAAGACAGGACAGGAGATGTTTCTCATGTCAAATCAAAAAAGAGAGGTGAAAGATACCATAGCAATGTGGTATCAGGCTGCCTGTCTCCTTGTAGTTGGATCTCCAACTTTTTGGAATGTTCCAAATTCCACTTGAGCATCCAAGTCTGGATCAATACCAGCAAAAACATCTCGGAACAAGGTTCGAGCGCCATGCCAAATGTGTCCGAAAAAGAAGAGCAAAGCAAAGGTAGCATGACCAAAAGTGAACCAACCCCTTGGACTGCTGCGAAAAACACCATCTGATTTTAAAGTAGCTCGATCTAATTCAAAAATTTCCCCTAATTGAGCACGCCGCGCATATTTTTTTACAGTAGCAGGATCAGAATAACTTACTCCATTAAGTTCGCCACCATAGAACTCCACCGTTACGCCTACTTGTTCAACACTATATTTGGATTCTGCTCTTCTAAAAGGAACGTCCGCTCTCACAATTCCCTCTTCATCTACCAAAACGACCGGAAATGTTTCAAAAAAAGTAGGCATACGACGTACAAAAAGCTCGCGTCCTTCTTTATCTCTAAAGACGGGATGTCCTAACCATCCAACAGCTATTCCATCCCCATTGTCCATTGAGCCTGCTCTGAATAATCCCCCCTTTGCCGGATTATTACCAATATAATCATAAAAGGCTAATTTTTCGGGAATTTTGGACCAAGCTTCTGACAAACTAAGATTTTCGGCTAACCCATCGCTAACTCTTCGATATATTTCTTGCTGAAAGTATCCCTGATCCCACTGATAACGAGTAGGCCCAAATAATTCGATTGGGGTAGTTGCCGATCCATACCACATAGTTCCGGCAACTACGAAAGCAGCAAAAAAAACAGCAGCGATACTACTGGAAAGTACAGTTTCAATATTGCCCATACGTAATCCTTTGTATAGACGTTGCGGCGGACGGACACTAAGATGGAATAGGCCCGCTAATATGCCCAATGTACCTGCAGCAATATGATGCGAAGCTATTCCTCCCGGAACGAAAGGATCAAAACCTTCTGCACCCCACGCAGGATTTACAGCTTGTACTTTTCCAGTTAGTCCGTAAGGATCGGACACCCATATCCCAGGGCCATATAAACCCGTTACATGAAATGCACCAAAGCCAAAACAAGCCACCCCTGCAAGAAATAAATGAATTCCAAAGATCTTGGGCAAATCCAAAGAAGGTTTTCCCGTCCGCTCATCACAGAATATTTCTAGGTCCCAATATACCCAATGCCAGATAGCTGCCAAGAAACACAAGCCAGAAAACACAATATGTGCACCTGCCACACCTTCATAACTCCAAATACCCGGATTCGTTACAGTTCCTCCTGAAATACTCCAACCACCCCACGAATTGGTTATTCCTAAACGAGTCATGAAGGGGATGACGAACATACCCTGTCTCCACATTGGATCCAGAACAGGATCAGAGGGATCAAAAACCGCTAATTCGTATAAAGCCATCGAGCCAGCCCAACCAGAAACTAGAGCTGTGTGCATTATATGCACCGAAAGCAATCGACCCGGATCATTCAATACGACAGTATGAACACGATACCAAGGCAAACCCATGGAAATACCCCTTTAGAAAAGAAAAATAGACACGATGTCGCTTTATTTTATCGCATTGGAAAAAACTATCCATACATATCCTAATGTACCTAACCCTTCCAGGGGATTCTATGTCAGAAAGCGTGAATATTTATTTCATTCCATTAAAAATAACAAGCCAATTCTGTTTGTAAGAAGAAAGAGAAGCAGATCTATTCTATACTCGATAAGTGCCAATATGCAATGGGTAGCTTGGGCTATTTGGAAAAACGAAGAATAGATCCTTAATACCTCTTTCTTTGTTTATCATTCGAATCACGGATTCCTTTCTTTTTCTTTATTCAATCTGTCTTACCTTCCTTATATGTATAATCTTTCAATCTATGTATTCATAGAATCCATAGTATTCTTATAGAATAAGAAAAAAATGAAGATAATAAACTGCGGATTCTTTCTTTCTCTTCCATTCTTACGTTTCCATATTAAAGTGTAGTTTTCTTACTTAAATTTAATAATATTAATCTAATATGCCCATTGGTGTTCCAAAAGTACCTTACCGGATTCCCGGCGATGAAGAAGCGACTTGGGTTGACTTATACAATGTTATGTATCGAGAAAGGACACTTTTTTTAGGTCAAGAGATTCGTTGCGAGATCACGAATCATATTACGGGTCTGATGGTATATCTTAGTATAGAAGATGGAATTAGCGATATTTTTTTGTTTATAAACTCCCCCGGCGGGTGGCTAATCTCAGGAATGGCTATTTTTGATACGATGCAAACGGTGACACCTGATATATATACAATATGCCTCGGAATAGCCGCGTCCATGGCCTCCTTCATTCTGCTTGGAGGAGAACCCACCAAGCGTATAGCATTCCCTCACGCTAGGATTATGCTTCACCAACCTGCTAGTGCTTATTATCGGGCAAGGGCGTCAGAATTTTTACTAGAAGTAGAAGAGTTACACAAAGTTCGCGAAATGATCACAAGGGTTTATGCACTAAGAACAGGCAAACCATTTTGGGTTGTATCCGAAGACATGGAAAGGGATGTTTTTATGTCAGCAGATGAAGCCAAGGCTTATGGACTTGTCGATATTGTAGGGGATGAAATGATTGACGAACACTGTGATACTGATCCAGTGTGGTTTCCAGAAATGTTTAAGGATTGGTAGTGGCTGGATTTCTTATAAATTTATTTCAAACCTAAATTAGGTTTTTATGCTATTTTATAGAAAATAGAAATACTTCATGATGATGAATCATCAGGTTAAGATCGATCTAAACCAATCCATTTTTTCTATATACATACGACATGCCAACGGTTAAACAACTTATTAGAAATGCAAGACAGCCAATACGAAATACTAGAAAATCGGCCGCGCTTAAGGGATGTCCTCAGCGTCGAGGAACATGTGCTAGGGTGTATGTGCGACTCGTTCAGATCATGAGTTCAAACAAATAAGAAAATTTTGGAAGTATCCATGATCGGTACCAATAAATAGGATAGAGAAGCTCTATCCTAGATTTCTATGGTATATGAAATTTATGGTTTCCTTTGGTGCAAATCCAATCATCTAGATTGGAATTGGAAGAAGCAATTCCTCCATTGGTAGCAAATGGTTATCCATTAAGCGGAGGGAATAAAAAGAAAAGTATTTCTGCTCCTTTATCTTAAAAGAACGGACTAAAGGGCCAGCTACTTAGCCAACTTTCATAATTAAATACCGTCACTGTATGAATAACTCTTATTGTGAAAAGAGCTATTTACTCTATAATGGATAGGTAGAGCCAAAGAATGGGAACTATACAAGTTCCCAATACCTTTTGATGAAAGAAAGGGCTCCGGTGTATAGAGAGGGCCTCGCCGTTTAAAAGGGAACCATAGAAACGATGGAACCCACTGTTTTTTTAATATCATTAGAATTTGAATTTTTTATTTCTATGCGAAATAACTGAAACTGAAGAGAATAGAAAAAAAAATCGTGGTTGGGAAGGTTATAGTAGCAAAAGCCATTGGAATTAATATTTTATATATCGGAATAATCCGTTTTGTTATTAATGGGAAAAAAGAGGGTTAAAAGAAAAGAAGAGAAATCATTAGTTATTTATTAAGGTTAATTTGATTCAATGACCAGAGTTCCACGAGGATATATAGCTCGGAGACGGCGAACAAAAATGCGTTCATTTGCCTCAAACTTTAGAGGGGCTCATTTAAGACTTAATCGAATGATTACTCAACAAGTAAGAAGAGCTTTTGTTTCTTCGCATCGAGATAGAGGCAGGCAAAAGAGGGATTTTCGTCGTTTGTGGATCACTCGGATAAACGCAGCAACACGGGTATATAACGTATTCGATAGTTATAGTAAATTAATACACAATCTGTACAAGAAGGAATTGATTCTTAATCGTAAAATGCTTGCACAAGTAGCTGTATCAAATCCAAATAATCTTTACACGATTTCTAATAAAATAAAGACTATCAATTAAAGGGATAAAAAAGTAATATACGGGAATAATTAAAACCAAATTCCCGGAGAGGGAACTCCGGGAAGATACAATAAATTAAGATTAAGTGGTAGGAATCAACGAGCATGTTGCAATAAATAAAAAAACGATTTCTTCTTTCCCATTTTTCTTTCTTATAACAAACACAAGAATCAAAACTGGATTACTTTCTTTATATATGAGTCTGACTCTTTCGAATAAAACATCAACAATCGGAACTTAAGTTTCGATTGTTGTTTCTTAAATTCTGCTTGGAGTTTCTTAAGTTTCGATTGGAATTGAACTTTTGTGTTAATTGAGGAATAGGTCTATTTTTTCTGTGTCTAGGACCAGTAATTATTGAAATTGACTGGGCTTTAAATTGCTTCTCATTCTCATAGTTACGAAATGGTAAGAAAGATAAAATACGAGCCTGTTTTATAGCAAGAGTAATTAATCGTTGTTGTTTCAAGGTTAATCTATTTATTCGTCTGGATAATATTTTTCCTTGTTCACTAATAAATCGATTAATTAAACTCAAGTTTCTATAATCAATTCGATCCCCCGGGCCTATTCGAGAACGCCTACGAAAAGGTTGTTTGGATTTACGAAAGGGTTGTTTGAATTTACGAAAAGTTTGCTTTGATTTATGAAAAGTTTGTTTGGATTTACGAAAGGGTTGCTTAAATTTACGAAAAGGTTGTTTAGATATATACATGATTTATTCCTTATTTTAAAATTTGAAAAAAAAAAATGGATTTCTTTATTTTATTAATTTGGGATCCAAAAGAAGTAGTCTTTCTTTGGTCCATATATTATTTGATTCATATACTATATAAAAAAATAGAAAAATAGAAATATAAACCCTCTATATATTTAATAAGAATATTTAATAAGAAGTTCTTACTCTTTCTGTTCTTTGGAAAAATTGAACACACGATGCTCCTATTTCTTTATTTCATTATGAGTCGTATGCTTGCGACAATAACGACAAAATTTTCTTAATTCTAATTGTCGGGGTGTATTGTGGCGATTCTTTTGAGTACTATATCTAGAAATCCCCGTCGATTCCTTATTGGTACCCTTTCGAACACAATTAATACATTCCAAAATAACTCGGATTCTAACATCTTTGCCCTTGGCCATGAACCTCCTTTCCTTTTTGGATCGACTTAACTTAATCCTTATACCTATTCTTTTATTCTTCTATTTTGGATCCAAAGAAGAAGAATAAAATCCATAGAAGTTCCTAACTAAAAATGCGATTTCTAAAGATTTTGTTGTAATTCTTCGAATTCTCTAACGAATCCAATCCAATAGAATAAAAAATTTTTGAAATTCGTAAATTAAGTAATAAAAAATGGAGAAATAATTAAAGAATACAATCCTTATCCATCTTTTCTTTCTTTTTGCTTCATATACTAAAAAAGAATTCAATTCAAAAAGGGAAAATTTTCGTCATGTCACGAAGAATTCTATCTCTCGCATAGGAATAACTACAATGAAAAAAAAGGGAATGACAAAGCATCTGGGAATAAACGATTGATTTCTATCAATAAACCTGCTAAAGCCCCAAACCATAGAGTACTTAGCACGGGTGCTACAGAGAGATATGTTTTTATATCCCGCATTGAAAATCCTCCTTCCGTATTGGAATACATATATGATCAGATACTCTTGCCCAAGATTCTTTGTATTTCTTTTGTTTAGGCAAAATTCCTAACTAAAAAAACTAAATCAATATTCTATATATAACTAAAAAAACTAAATCAATATTCTATATATATAGAATGAATCATAATAGACGAGATTTTCCTATCCCTAAAAAAGATGACCTGACCCCTTCTTCCTATACATTACTAAGAAATAGGAATCTTTCTTTTATAGGTGAAATTAGACTGTATTTTATACGTATACCCTTCCTGGATTATATGAGACCAAAAATAAGAAATGACAAGAAAGTTCTATATAGATAGAGAAATAGAAGAAAATTACGATGTGGAAAACAAGAAAGGAATTATGTACAATGGCATTGTACAACAATTTGGAAAAGGGATGTAGCGCAGCTTGGTAGCGCGTTTGTTTTGGGTACAAAATGTCACAGGTTCAAATCCTGTCATCCCTACCTATTAATTCTCTCTTCTTTATGGGCAGTAGCGGGGAGATCGATTAAAGTGGGTATAACTTGAATTTGTGGATACTATACAGACGTGAGACACGTTAGGAATAGAAAAAGATTTTCTTTTTGTTTTGAAAGCGCTCTTAGTTCAGTTTGGTAGAACGCGGGTCTCCAAAACCCGATGTCGTAGGTTCAAATCCTACAGAGCGTGATTCCATATATCTTATGTCGAAACACAGTAAAATAATTTAATCTTTATTTAATCTTAATCTTAATTTAATCTTAATAAAGTAGAATTGCAACTCCAATTTGACCTCCTCTCTTCTCTGGTCTGGAGGAGGTCAATCAAAAAAAAATATTACTCAATCAAAGATCCAACTGATCCCCACGCCTGTATTGCAAATACGCAGTCACGAATAATCCCGCTAAAGTAATAGGAATTAGGCCTAAGACGATTCCAAATAGAAAAACTTCAATCATTTCGATTTGTTCGAGGGGATAAAAAAAAAAGAGGTACGATCTATCTCTAAATAATAGTCTAAATTATCCACGAATCTCAATGACCAAGAAAAGAATTGGTAATTAGTGTGGAAAAGAGTCTAGAATACCAGAAATCCAAAAGAAAGATTCCTCTTTTCTGACTTATTCATTCAATTCATTTCAAATAAGACGTATCTTGTTCAAGCCAATAAATAAAGCTGGGGTTATAGTTAAAGCAGCCAGTAGAAAACCGAAATAACTAGTTATAGTAAGCATGAAGGGGTTAAATTCCATTTATTTTTTTACTACACTACATATGTTGGTAAAGCACTTACCTAAGTTATGGAAAATTCATAATTCATCGGTTATTTTAGATAATACTAAAAAACAAGATAGAGTGAGATACAAAAGTGTAAAAGAAAATCGATTCAGCAGACGGGACATGAGTCCCTAATTCCGAATCAAGAGATTTGTTGTGGAATTTTTCAGTTAAGTAAAGTAATAATATTAAGAACTAGATCATCTAATCCCATTGAAAAATGAAATAGGATTTTCGGGGGAATTTTGGAATAAAAGATTAATAAAGAATTTCATTTGAAAAAAGTTCTTTCTATTTCGGATTATTTCTTTTTCAACTTGAATTTACTTTATTTTTATTTATTTTTATTCGTTTTTTGAACCCCAGTTGATTCGAAGTTACTTCAATTCTCCTTTTCTTTTAAGTTCTTTTCGTAAAGTTCCATGCTTGCAGTTTGGTCAAGAAAGTTAGACCTAATCCAACAAACAAGACAAGGATTGATTACGAATCTTGATTCTTCAAAGAATGTATTCCGTTTCGTTCATAACGGATTATCCACTATTCGATTTTCTATTTATTAGATATTATTTTAT